CTCGTTTACTTATGTTTTCTCATACGAATCTCCTGTCTCCGGCTATCGTCGATCCCATTGCCTTACCGACCCAAGATATGCTTATTGGGCTCTATGTATTAACGAATGGGGATCGACGAGGTATTTGTGCAAATAGGTATAATCCATGCAATCGTAGAAATTTTCAAAATGAAAGAATTCCCTATAATAACTATAGGGATACGAAAAAAAAAGTTCTTTTTTTTTGTAATTCCTATCATGCAATTGGAGCTTATCGGCAGAAAAGAATCGATTTAGATAGTTCTTTGTGGCTCCGATGGCAATTAGATCAACGCGTTATTGCTTCAAGAGAAGCTCCGATCGAAGTTCACTATGAATCTTTGGGTACCTATCATGAGATTTATGGACACTATCTAATAGTACGAAGTATCAAAAGAGAAATTCTTTGTATATACCTTCGGACCACCGTTGGTCATATTTCTCTTTATCGAGAAATCGAAGAGGCTATACAAGGGTTTTGTCGGGCCTTCTCGTATGGTATCTAAGCTAAGTAATTCTATGGCCGGCACCGGGGTAAATTCGTAAAATTGAGCCTCTTTGGTTCAACTAGGGCCCAGTTCCTTAGTTTCTACGCAAATTAAGATCGAGAAAAGGGAGTTTTCCAATCATTGAATCAAATCCATTGTCGAACCCTACCCAGCGGAATACGGAGGTACTTATGGCCGAAGGGGCCAATCTGGTCTATCACAATAAAGCGATAGATGGAACTGTCATTAAACGGCTTATTAGCAGATTAATAGATCACTTCGGAATGGCGTATACATCACACATCCTGGATCAAGTAAAGACTCTAGGTTTCCACCAAGCCACCGCTACATCCATTTCATTAGGAGTTGATGATCTTTTAACAATACCTTCTAAGGGATGGCTAGTCCAAGACGCTGAACAACAAAGTTTTCTTTTGGAAAAACAGCATCATTATGGGAATGTACACGCGGTAGAAAAATTACGTCAATCCATTGAGATATGGTATGCTACAAGCGAATATTTGCGCCAAGAAATGAATCCTAATTTTAGAATGACTGAACCTGGTAATCCAGTCCATATAATGTCTTTTTCGGGAGCTAGAGGAAATGCATCTCAAGTACACCAATTAGTAGGTATGAGAGGATTAATGTCGGATCCACAAGGACAAATGATTGATTTACCCATTCAAAGCAATTTACGCGAAGGACTTTCTTTAACAGAATATATAATTTCTTGCTATGGAGCCCGCAAAGGAGTTGTGGATACTGCTGTACGAACATCGGATGCTGGATATCTTACGCGCAGACTTGTTGAAGTAGTTCAACACATTGTTGTACGTAGAACAGATTGTGGCACCAGCCGAGGAATCTCTGTGAGTCCTCAAAATGAAATAATGTCGGAAAGACTTTTTATACAAACATTAATTGGTCGTGTATTAGCAGACGATATCTATATGGGTTCCCGATGCATTGCCGTTAGAAATCAAGATATCGGGGTTTGGCTTGTCAATCGATTCATAACCTTTCAAACGCAATTCATATCCCTTCGAACCCCCTTTACTTGTAGGAGTATGTCTTGGATCTGTCGCTTATGTTATGGCCGAAGTCCTACTCATGGCGACCTGGTTGAATTAGGAGAAGCTGTAGGTATTATTGCGGGTCAATCTATTGGAGAGCCGGGTACTCAACTAACATTACGAACTTTTCATACCGGCGGAGTATTCACAGGGGGTACTGCAGAACATGTACGAGCCCCTTCTAACGGGAAAATCAAATTTAATGAGGATTTGGTTCATCCCACACGTACACGCCATGGGCATCCTGCTTTTCTATGTTATATGGACTTGTATGTAACTATTGAAAGTGAAGATATTCTATATAACGTGACTATTCCACAAAAAAGTTTTCTTTTAGTTCAAAATGATCAATATGTAGAATCAGAACAAGTGATTGCCGAGATTCGCGCGGGAACATACACTTTGAATTTTAAAGAAAGGGTCCGAAAGCATATCTATTCCGACTCCGAAGGAGAAATCCACTGGAGTACTGATGTGTATCATACACCTGAATTTGCATATAGTAATGTCCACCTCTTACCAAGAACAAGCCATTTATGGATATTAAAAGGAAGTTCGTGCAGATACCGTGTAATCTCTTTTTCAATACATAAGGATCAAGATCAAGTTCATTCTCTTTCTGTTTCTGCCGAAGGAAGATATATTTCGAGCTTTTCAAGAAATAATGATCAAGTTAGATACAGATTCTTTAGTTCGGATCTTTCTGGTAAAAATCAAAGTAAGATTACTGACTATTCAGAGCATAATCGAATCATATGTACTGGTCATTGTAATCTCATATATCCCCCAATTCTACATGAGAGTTATGATTTATTGGCAAAGAGGCGAAGAAATAGATTCATCATTCCATTCCAATCGATTCCAGAACGGGAGAAAGAACTAATGTCCCCTGCCGATATCTCGATTGAAATACCCATA